TTCCGGATATCCAATTTTGATATTAGAAGGATTACCATATATAACACAAAATTTCTCCGCCGATTCTTTTTAGTCGAGCTTCTCGGTCTGTCATTATACCTTGAGAAGTCGAAAGGATTACAATTCCTATTCCGCCTAAAATTCGTGGAATTCGTTGAGAGTTAGAATAAATTCGTAGACCCGGTCGACTTATTCTCTTTAAATTTAAAATCGTTTTATAGGATTCTTTCTTATTTCGTCTATGTCTTAGGGTTAAAATCAAAAAATATTGGTTGTTTTCGCGATGTTTCCTTACGTTTTCGATAAAACCCTCTCGTAAAAGTATTTTAACAATGCTTTCGGTGATGTTAGTCGATCCTATCCGAACCGTTCCTTTTCTATTCATGTCAGCATTTCGTATAGAGGTTATTATATCAGCAATAGTGTCTTTCCCCATGATAAGTTAAAATTCCTTATTGTTCTATAAATTTTGATATAATCAACATGTTCTTTTTCTTTTATTTATATATAGATATAGACGAATTATATATTAATATATGAATTTAATTATTAATATTTGATTATTAAGGGTATATGCGTGATACACAATCTATTAATGAATTTTATTTCAATACCGTTTTTTTAATCCTATACTAACTATCGATACTAAGGTCTTATAATACCTCAGGAGCTAATGAAACTATTTTAGTAAAGTTTAATTGTCTCAATTCCCGTGGGATCGCCCCAAAAACTCGAGTTCCTTTGGGATTTCCTTCCTGATCAATGACAACTGCGGCATTGTCATCATATCGTATTATCGTCCCATTGTTACGTTTGAGTTCTTTACAAGTACGTACAATTACAGCTCTGATCACTTCTGATCTTTCTAGAGGAGTATTTGGTATTGCTTCCTTGATTACAGCAACAATAACGTCACCAATATGAGCATATCGGCGATTACTAGCTCCTATTATTCGAATACACATCAATTCTCGAGCCCCGCTGTTGTCTGCTACATTCAAATAGGTTTGTGGTTGAATCATATCATTTTTTTTGTATCTCTTCTTTTAATGCAAAGGACGAAGTAAAAAAATATTGTTTGTCAAAAAAAAGAAAACTGATAATCTTTTTATCCTTAAATGTTATTTAGCTTTTTCATTCTATATTCCTATTCAGAAATAATGAATTGGGTTTTTATAGGCATTTTTGATGCCGCTATTGAAATAGCTTTTCTGGCTATGTTTTCAGGTACACCACCCATTTCATAAAGGATTTTACCTGGTTTAACCACAGCTACCCAATACTCCGGGGATCCTTTCCCAGAACCCATACGCGTTTCCGCAGGTCTTACTGTAACTGGTTTGTCTGGAAATATACGTACCCAAATTTTTCCACCGCGTCGTACATTTCGTGTCATTGCTCGTCGCCCTGCTTCTATTTGTCTAGATGTTATCCAAGCGGGTTCAAGTGTTTGAAGAGCATATCTGCCAAAACAAATACGATTCCCACGAGAAGATATTCCTTTTAGTCTTCCTCGATGTTGTTTACGAAATCTGGTTCTTTTTGGGTTATAGTTGATGGGTTTTTTCTAAATTAGAAATTCCATCTCTACTACAGAACTGAACGTGAGAGTTTCTTCTCATCCAGCTCCTCGCGAATAAAAGGACTAAAAAAGCTTGTATTTAAGATATAGATGTAGTTAATGATTAATTCTATTAATCATGGTATTTTTTGAAATTTCATCCGATCCCTTCTAAATTTTTGTATGTCTTTTTCGAAATGGAATCCAAGATTAATTATATTTATTTAAAAATAACGTAATATCATCATCTCGAATGTCGTTTTTGTTAGAGTTAGAATATTCTAACAAATCCTTATTTTCTTTTATCTTTTGAATTTTTTTTTTTCGTATTTTATTACTTTTTTTTCAAATAAAAAAAAATTTCGCCGACGAATATTTACTCTTTCAATCTCTATTTAAGTTTGATGTTTATCCCACGAGGTCTCAGAATAAAAATCAGAATAGATAATAAAGTTTCTGGTTTATTCCGCCATCCTGTCCAATGAATTACTAAGATTTTTTTTTTCAAGAGAATCCTCTATATTCATGGGTTCCGTCGTTCCCATCGCTTCTTGATTAATCATTAGGCCCGAATTCTACAATGGAGCTCTTACATGAAATTTTGAATTTCATTTTTAAATTTGTTTTTGAGTCAATTTTCTCAGTTTTTATTGGCTCAAGGCTCTTAATTTTTGGTTTTCGGAACAGATTTATCTAATTATTATGAATGAATCTGTATTGATGCTTTATTACATTGCTTTTCTTACAGTGACCTCATAGACTTTCCAAATTGGAATCATATATCATTAATATTCCATTTTTTCTCTCTTTCTTTCTTTCATCCTTCCATTTATCCGCATACTTTTGATTACCTTTCATAAGTTACTAATCATATTTCTTTATTCTTTTTTTTGTAAAAAAAATTCAGTTGCTACAATGATATGATCAGTCTATCATATC